ATATAATTGAACCAAAACACCTATTTTTTTGAGTGATCATGTGTTTTGTTCTCATTCATTCAAGATATTTAAGATATTATATGAGTGAACTCATTACGGAATCTAATTAGTTAAAATGAAAGTAAAAGTTTTATAAGATTAATGTTCGCTCTAAAATATATAGATTAGATTCGATCCAATAAAACAAATGATAAAAATAGGAATAATTTTCTAATTTGATTCCATAATGATTGGAAAAGAGTTAGTTTTATTTTAAAACGAAATTACACTACCCAGTTCTTATTATTCGTTTATAAGTTGAATTGAAAAATGATCCAAGAATGCATTTGCTGATTGCAAACGCGGTATGGGTAGATGTTACAGATGATGAATCCATTTTTTTATATAGTTGTGACTTTATCCTTGTTAGTGCTGTCTATAATGATAGATGACTCAAAAACTTTCAATTGGTTTTTTTCTCCTATTTTGCAAAAAAGGAAACTCAGGTAAGTGCTTTTTTATAAACATACGTATAAAAAGACCATATTTCATTTAGCTCCTTGATGCCTACCATAACTAGTTATTTCGGTTTTCTACTAACGGCTTTAACTATAACCTCAGCTCTATTTATTGGTCTGAGCAAGATACGACTTATTTGAAATTAATTGCACAAAATCTTTCCGCGAACTTCTGTGTATTTTTACCCCGTTAATTGCCAATTCTTGGTCATTGAGATTCATGGTAATTCGGATTAATATTTAGGTATAGATATTACCTCTTTTTTCTCCTTTCAAACAAATTGAAATGATTGAAGTTTTTCTATTTGGAATTGTGTTAGGTCTAATTCCTATTACTTTGGCTGGATTATTTGTAACTGCCTATTTACAATACAGGCGTGGCGATCAGTTAGACCTTTGATTAATTAACATCTCTTTTTTTGATTGACCTCCTCCTTTCTTTAATATCCAGGAGGTCAAATAAAGATTGCTGTTCCAGTTAGTGTTTCAGTCAAATTCCATCGAAGAAGATACAAATCACGCTCTGTAGGATTTGAACCTACGACATCGGGTTTTGGAGACCCACGTTCTACCGAACTGAACTAAGAGCGCTTTCTTCTCATAAAAGAAAAGACTGTAAAGAAAAGGATTGGCCCCAATACATCTTGTATGCATACACATATAGTATCATCATAAGAATAAAAGATTCTATATGATATGTCCAACGTGAATTGATCTCAAAAAATCCCTCGTTACTGCTCAAAGGAGCAGTAATAGGTAGGGATGACAGGATTTGAACCCGTGACATTTTGTACCCAAAACAAACGCGCTACCAAGCTGCGCTACATCCCTTCCATTGGTCTACAGTGTCATTGTAGAGAATTCCTGTCTTGTTTTCCACATCGTTATTGCCTCTATTAAAATCTAGAATTTTTATGTCTATTTCGCCTTTTTGGTCTCATTTAACATATAATAATAGTAAAATACTTCTGGAACCCCTAGGAAAAATAAACGAGTCTTTTTGGGGAATAGTGGGGAAGAAAAGGACGTTTTTTCTGTATTTAACAAAAAGTAAATCTTATTTACTGGATGATTGTACATTTCAATATGTATTATCTTATGTATGTATTACTATAAAAGGAGGTTTTTCAATGCGAGATCTAAAAACATATCTTTCCGTGGCACCGGTACTAAGTACTCTATGGTTCGGTTCTTTGGCAGGTTTATTGATAGAGATTAATCGTTTTTTCCCGGATGCGTTGACGTTCCCTTTTTTTTCATTCTAGTTATTGACGTGGGAAGGAATAAAGAAGATTAGAGATACAATTAAATAAAGCCCCTTCTTTTCTCTTTTTTCCCTAGAAAAAGGGAGGAAAGAGAAAGAATATTACATTCAACAGCTGTGAGAGTCGGGTTCAGGTTGGAATTAAATTAATATGAATTTCTATGGAAGTCGAATACAAACTCTGGTTCTAGGGAAAGCGTATTCTAGACGATAATTATATGAAATACTGTACTGTTGAAATATAGTTTAGAAATCTTTCTATCGTATTTCCTATATTGATTGTAATGAAATCTTGCATAAGAGGATAGCTAGTTACAAATTTTTTCCTTCCTTTCTTCTTTTTCGTTTCGAATTGAAAAAGGAAGAGTTGAGTAAATGAAAAATCCAAAGGAGGTTCATGGCTAAGGGTAAAGATGTGCGAATACCGGTTCTTTTGGAATGTACCGCTTGTGTTCGAAACGGTGTTAATAAGGAATCAACGGGGATTTCCAGATATATTACTCAAAAGAACCGACACAATACGCCTAATCGATTGGAGTTGCTAAAATTCTGTCCATATTGTAACAAACATACGATTCATGGGGAGATAAAGAAATAGATCGAACGAACCGAGCACCGGCGCCCTTATCTTTCTTACAAGGAAAGGGCAAAAATGACATTATATATATAAATATTTAACATAGTTAAAGATAATTATAAACAAACCAAATCCTATTTATTTATTCTAATAAAAGATACGGCTGAAACTGAAATAGGATTTTAGGGATAAGAAATAAACTAACCAAACCATGGAAAAATCTAAGCGAACTTTTCTTAAATCCAAGCGATCTTTTCGTAGGCGTTTGCCCCCGATCCAATCGGGGGATCGAATTGATTATAAAAACATGAGTTTAATTAGTCGATTTATTAGTGAACAGGGAAAAATATTATCTAGACGAGTGAATAGATTGACCTTGAAACAACAACGATTAATTACTATTGCTATAAAACAAGCTCGTATTTTATCTTTGTTACCTTTTCTTAATAATGAGAAACAATTTGAAAGAACCGAGTCGACCACCAGAACTCCCAGTCTTAGAGCCAGAAAAAGATAGGTTTACTCTTTCTTCACTTGAATTCAAATGCCCATCCGAACTCAAACGCGGATTTCTTTTTTGTTGGAAAAATCCAAGAATCCGGATTGAAGTCTCGTGTCGTAAGAAAAAAAAGAATAATCTGGGAAGAATAAAATTTTTTATTGAACGTGTTGATTCATATTTATTTTGACTACTTTCTGATATTTTATCATATTCTAATTCTATTCATTTTTATTCGATCTTCCCGGAGTTCATTCTCCGGGCAACTCCGTTTAACCGGTGGATTCTTTCCAACCTACTTCTTTTATGATCTCATTGGAAATCATATAAAGACAATTCCTATTTGATATAGCTATTTGTGCAAGTATTTTACGATTAAGAAGCAACTGTCTCTTGTACAGATCATTTATTAATCTACTATAACTATAGCATACCCCCCTTTCACGAATTGCTGCATTTATTCGAGTGATCCACAAACGACGAAAGTTTATTTTTTGCCTATCTCTATCCCGATGAGCCGAAACCAAAGCTTTTATTTTTTGTTGAGTAATAGTTCGAGTAAGTCTTGAATGAGCCCCCCGAAAGCTTGATGCAAATAAACGAATTTTTGTTCTACGTCTCCGAGCGATATATCCCCGTCTAATTCTGGTCATTGAATAAATGAAACTTTAACGAATAACTAATAGATTTCCTTTCTTTCAGTTATTCTTTTGCCCCTTTCCTAGTATATTAATAACAAAACGGATTTTTCCAATGTATAAACTAAAAATTCCAATGGCTTTCGCTACTATAACCTTCCCAACCACGATTTCTTATTTTTTTATAGGCATTTCACATCGAAATACGAAATTGTACTATACTAGGTTAAAAAAAATAGCAATGATAACTAAATAGTGGATTCCATCGTTTCTATGGTTACTTCTTAAACGGTGAGGTCTTCTCTATACACCGGAGCCCTTACTTCATTTAATCAATGTTATTGCTAACTTGTATAGTTCACATTCTTCGGCTCTACCCATGAATTATCCAGTAATAGGTCTTTCACAACGAGCTCTACCTATACAGTAACGGTATTTAATTATGAAAGTTGGCTGGGTAGCTGACCCTGTTAGTCCGTTCAGGGGTCTATGTTACTAAGATTTCCTCCGCTTAATGGATAACCATTTGCTACCAATGGAGAATTACTTCTCATCTTGAATTGAGGTGAGTGGTTTTACACCAATAGAAACCATAAATTTCATACACAATAAAAGGGATATGACCCCATTTTCTTATTCTTAGATAGTAAATGTAGTTTGTTTTTCCGTTCTATCCTATTTGATCATTGATATTCGAACATTGTTCTCTTTCCTTTGTTCTAGTTTATGATCTGAACGAGTCGCACATACACCCTAGTACATGTTCCTCGACGCTGAGGGCATCCCCCAAGCGCGGGGGATTTTGTGACATTTCTGATTGGCTGTCTTGTATTTCTAATAAGTTGTTTAATCGTTGGCATGTTGAATCATATACATAATGGGCTGGTTTAGATCGATCCTAACCGTATGATTACTTTTATTCAATAGAATAGAATCGATAGATCAATAGAATCATCAATCAATAGATAGTAAATAAATAAAAGTCATAGAATATTAAACGCGGCAGGGTTCATTTTAAATCACGAATTGACGCGAAATTCAGGCTATTTATTGTCATTCAACCGCTACAAGATCAACAATTCCATAAGCTTGGGCCTCTGTTGCTGACATAAAAATATCTCTTTCCATGTCTTCGGATACAACCCAGAAGGGTTTCCCCGTTCTTTGTACATAAACCCTTGTCAGGGTTTCACGTAGTTTCAGCAGTTCTCCCACTTCCAGGATGAATTCTCCCGTTGCTACTTCAGAAAAAGAACCAGCGGGTTGATGGATCATTACCCTGATGATATAAGATAAAAAAGGTTTCTCTATTTCGCATGATGAGGGGAAGATAAAAGAAAGATAAAAGAATAACAAGAAAAAAGATAGAATCGAACAACCGTACGGGCATTATGCATTGCATACGGCTCTACAATAAAATTGACCCTTACCTTCAAATAGGATCGATCAGACCCCGATCGGTAAATGATCAACTTACCACCCTTCTTTTCGGAGGAATTCAAAAATACTATGATGGCTCCGTTGC